TTGATACTTTCTTGATTATAAACTTCCGGAGGTTTTGTTTTCTAAAGTGTTGTAAATCCTTACGTCTAGGATTCAAGGAAAAACTAGAGTAGTGGAAGGGAATCAGTAAATCTTGATATGGTAGCCCCTCCCCTACTAATAGAGGGGCTACTATCGGAGTCTTGAATTAGATTGGATAACGGGAGTGTTTAATTAACTAATGAATGGTTGTAGAAGGGTTGGAAGATACTTTGTATACAGACTGATGAAAGTCTCTGAGTGTTCAGGCATCCAATCAATATTAGATTGGATGGATAATTGGCTTTTACTTAATAAGGGACACCAAAAGAAAGAATAAGTCTTATTATTGCTACATGTAAGTAACATTCTTTTGATACTTCCAAAAGTGTTACTGCGTATTTTGCTTGTGCTTAATGGTTCTCGATTTTACTAGAAATCATATAAGAACTTGTTGTTATAAGCGGATTTATTGAAGTGTTTCATCAACGGTGGTGTGTCAGAATTCCCTTTTCTTTTTGACTCTGCACCGGTAATTCCACTATTATTAGTGAACAATAATGGAAAAATTCCTTCCTATTTGTTTCATATTCATAGAAATAGGGGACATAATACACATGGATATAGTAAGTCTTGCTTGGGCTGCTTTAATGGTAGTCTTTACATTTTCCCTTTCACTCGTAGTATGGGGAAGAAGTGGACTCTAGGGGTACTTCTAATTGGGTTGAGGAATCAAACCGTATCAGTTGTTTTCTAGATCGTTTTGCAAAGCCTTTTTAACTATTTTATTAGTCTTCATTTCGAAATTCTTGGATTCTAGTGGAGTAATGTATTCTATGAATAATACCCTTTCAATCAAAATCAAACAAACATTTCAATAATTCCCATGTTCGTATTTCGAAAGTAAAAGGGATACGGATGATAGGCAATTTATTAAAAAAAAAAGAATTCTTCCTAAATTTTCTATTTTGATGAACCAGCTCTTACCAGAGTTATATATGGACAATGAGGGACAAGGAACCCCCCTTTTTTTTCTGTATTTGTTTGTTTTTATTTCCTTCCCTCTTTACTGTTACTGTTCAAAGAGAAAAAAAGTAGTTCTTTTATTTAATAAGATCTTGCCTTAGTGTAGTCACATATTGCACACTTACCCCCTGTTTTATTTATTATTTTAGGAATTTTATTTATGCCATGCTTTATTGACTCATTTCATATCATGGATCAAAGAAAAGAAGTTAAATTCAAAATCGGTTCCATGAAATGAAAGAATTAGAAAATCGTAAGACTTGCCTTTCAATTATTTCAGATTGATTGAAATCAACACAAATAAAATAGATCAAGCGAAGAAATAAAATTGAGATACTATGTACATTACATATATTTAATTGATATCGACATGTATGAAGATACATATTGTATATATTAAGCTTGTATCTTTATACATTACAATAATAGATATAGATAGTATGGTAGAAAGATTCATATTTTTTTTTTTCTACCATACTATCGAGTTTGATAGGATACTGCTGATTCTAGTCCATTCATTTTATTTAATTTATTTAAGACGTGAAATTGGACTCCTTTTTTTCTTAAATCCTTGATAAAAAGTCAAGTTTCATTCAAATTAATCACTTTGACTGACAGTTTTTACGTATATTATAAGTAAAAAGGCGGTAGGAACTAGAATGAACAGCGCTGTAGCAATAAATGCGAGAATATTTACTTCCATAATTTCATTGTTTTTTTTACTTCGCAATAACTCGGGATTTAATCCCATAGAGATGATAAATTTGTCGCTTGTAAATTCAATGCGATGACTTACATTTCAATGACATCGAATCGGATCAATATCATGAATAACAATATCTAAGCTATCAAATCGATTCACCGTCGAGAATTGAATAGTATAACATAGGAAGCTCTTTTATCCACACCGAATACAAAATTGGATTCCTGGCCCAATCAAAAGAATTCCTTTCCTTTATTTCTATATATTCTTTTCCACTCTTTCTTTTCGATAATCTACCGCCTTCCTTGTACAATCATCTGATGATGTATCATCTGACTGCTTTTCCACTTTCACCGTTTACAAATAGTTTACAAATAAACCCCAACAAAAAATAGAAAGGAAAAAATAAATAAAAAAAGGATATCCTTGGGAATGAAATTCTGTCATTTGTATTCCCTTTCACAGAAAATGGAGGGATCAATTGATGTATTTTTTTTTATTGTATCCGTCGGGACTGACGGGGCTCGAACCCGCAGCTTCCGCCTTGACAGGGCGGTGCTCTGACCAATTGAACTACAATCCCAGGGCAATAAAGAAAAGTGTACAGCATAGATATTCTTATGATTTCATTCAAGCCATTTTCTATTTAAATTTTAGATTCGAATCGCCGTGTTGTAACAAACAAAGGCGCGAGTGATATATTGATATCCATACGGGTATGCGCTTTAGTGAGAGCAACGCGGATTACTAGTTACTAGTAATCCTTTCGTTATTGCCAAATCGATCGATAATCAATTTTAAAATGAAAAAAAAAAAAGAGTCTTTTTTCTTTACTTTCATCTTTCTTTTCATTAAACTTTATACTAAGTGATCCTGATATGAATCTAGATCGTTATCAAGGTCAGAATTTATGGGAACAAATAAATAGAACAAATAAAAAACAAATAGCGGTAGGGATGGATATATCAGAAAATTGGACTCTTTTTATTCTTCCCTAATTTTTTTGTTTGGCTTTTCTGGAAAACAAAATACAAAAAAATGGGCATTTTATGTTATGGCGGATCAGCGAATTATTGGGCCGAGCTGGATTTGAACCAGCGTAGACATATTGCCAACGAATTTACAGTCCGTCCCCATTAACCGCTCGGGCATCGACCCAGGAAGAATCAATTCTAGGTTTATTCATAATCCATGATCAACTTCCTTTCGTAGTACCCTACCCCCAGGGGAAGTCGAATCCCCGCTGCCTCCTTGAAAGAGAGATGTCCTGAACCGCTAGACGATGGGGGCGCCTGACCGCCATCATACTATGCTCATAGTATGAACAGTTTTTTGAAATTGTCAATATAATGGAATGATATGACTAGATCCGAAATTTCCATCTTTTATGATTTTCCATTTTTGATTCATGATTTATACTCATAAATCATTCATTTGAATCGCCACTCTATTCTATATAGAAATAAATTATAGAAATAAATTAGATAAATTCAATCTAAATTCAATCTATTATATTTATTATATTATTATATTATATAAATTATTATATTATATAAATCGATATTATAAAAAGAAACTAGATTATATTAATAATACAAAGTATAAGATCCTTTCGGGAAGTGATTGGTCTGACATAAACATAAAAAAGGTAGTTAAACCTCATTTCTTCCACTTTCATTCATTGATTCACTCATTATTAAGATTAAGACGAGACAGGCGTATTTCTATCTCACACTAAGCCAGGAAATTAACAAAAAGTAAATCTGGAATTTTGGGAAGAGGGAGCAAGAAGTTATCGAAAATTATGTGTGTGTTTTTTTTTTTCTAAAAATTGGGTTCGGTGGACAAAGCAAATCTCTTCATCACATGTTTCGATAAAATATATTGGATCTATGTCGAATTGCTAAGGTACATCTATTAATCAAATCAAATAAATGAATTTCGTTCTGTTCTGATAAGCCAATTATGATCGGCCTTGAAACAATTCATTGCATTGATATTTATCAAATCCAATATCAATAAACCCATTTTACCCTCTACACGTTAAGTAAATTAGAATTCTCATTCCTGAATGAGCTACTAGCCACTATGAGTCTACTGCATATACTTATATATATATAAATATATATATAAATGGATCTTATTCGTCTACTGATTCATTCAGTAATTGAATCGAACGGCCCTTTTAACTCAGTGGTAGAGTAACGCCATGGTAAGGCGTAAGTCATCGGTTCAAATCCGATAAGGGGCTTTTGGCTTTTTTTTTCATAAAACTCCAGTGAAATAGTAGTATTCATATTTAAACGAAGAATAGGGGTGTTGTTTTTATTGGTAATAAAAAACCAACTGTATATGTATAATAATTTATATGTATAATAATTTAATTAGAAACTGTATAATTTAACTCTAATAAGTTATTATCTAATAAGTTATTATTCTAATGAGTTAGAGTAGAGTAATTCTAAAAGAAAGTTGAACATTTGTTTATTATAATGAATAATGATAAGTCGTCTCTTGAATTGACAAATATATATTTATATTTTTATTTTGCATTATATTATTCCAATCAAATCCATTGTAAAGAATTGTAAAGATTAGAAATCAACAAAAGAAAAAGTAAGTGGATCTAACCCATTGAATCGTGACTATATCCACTATTCTGATATTAAAATTCGATAGAGATGAAATTGGAACAGTAGATTTCTTTTTTTTTTTCATATTTATTTGGACTCCACAAGAATCTGTCGATATTTCCGATTCAATCTTCTTGTTACTAGGAATAAATTAATATTCTATTCCTTTATAGAGAAAGAGAAACGTTTATTTCAAGTTACAACCTAAGAGCCTTTTTCAATATCTTATCTTTCTTTGATTCCAGAACACAACAAGACCCATTTCTATCTATATAGAATATATAGAATTTATTAGATAGAAATCTAAATCAAATCATGTCTTCACATATCAAATATTTCCATATCGATACATATGACACTTTTGTTCTGACAATGTGATGGAGAGTGAGTGCGAAAAAGAAACTTTCATTTTGAGTCTCCTATTATTTAATTTAATATTGTATTAGATTGAAAAATAGGAACTTCTCTCTTTTTCTGATATAGAAAAGTAAATAGAAAAATATTCGAAGTGGATTTCTCGACCCGTGAAATGAAAAAATATACTCTGGAGTTTTTTTTGTTTTATATTCATCTGAAGGAAATATGAGAAAGAAAACAATAACAATAAATAAAAGAAATAAAAAAAGAAAATATATAAAAAA